TTAGCCAGCTTCCTTCGACTGATTGTTTGCATCGGATTTCAGGTTTTCTATTTCACTCCCTTTCTTAGGGTTCTTTTCACCTTTCCCTCACGGTACTTGTACGCTATCGGTCATTAAGGAATACTTAGGCTTAGAGGGTGGTCCCCCTTGGTCGCTCGCGTAGAAGCGATCGAAATTCAAACACGGTATCCGCGTTTTACTTATCCAATAAAACCAATGGAAGAATGTGCTACAGGGCTATCGCCTTCTTTGGCAAGATTTTCCAATCTTTTTCACAATTCCCTTAATAGTTTTTCCATCATTAAATTCTCAACAAATTGAATGAAGAGAGAAGCCTAATCCGCTTTCGCTCGCCGCTACTAACGGAGTCTCGGTTGATTTCCTTTCCTTTAGCTACTTAGATGTTTCAGTTCGCTAAGTTGTGAAAGTCCAAGGCGTAGCGCAGCACACTAATGCTAGCTTTCGCCTGGATACGGTTTCCCAATCGGAGACCCATGGATCACAGACGATATCTCCCCATGGCGTTTCGCCTTTGAAAGCGTCCATCCCTATCAATGCCTAGGCATCCATCCAATGCATTCTTTTTGATACGGTAGGAATTGAACCTGCTCTACAGCCAACTAGGCATATCACTTGGATACTCTAGGAATTGAACCTGCTTGACTACTCCTCGAAAACTCTGCAAACCCACCTTTGACTAGATCGAGCTTTCACCCTGGGTGGCCCCTCCGCGCTATCGCGAAGCTCTATACTTCGCTCCCCCTCCCCCAACCATCGGGATTGATTGTTTACCACCGCGCGCGCCCCTTGTGCGAATTCATACAACGAGTTCGTAAAGCCCTGTAAAACCAAAGGAGTCGGTCTCAGTACCCTCCCTTTTCAGCTATTTCGTCGTGGAAGGATCAACAAAGTGAGCTTTAACCCACTAGCATGTTTATCTCATCCCCGCCTGGACTAGAGTTTCCGGGATATGGTCGTATTTTTTTAGTAAGCTATCTGCGTTTGTCTAATAGCATTTTTTTATTCCAGTAATTATATTTTGGTCGTATATTTCCCTCCGATAAAGTGCGTTGCCCGGGCGTGGACCATGTCTCCCGAAATTGATGAATCAGTACATATGGTCTAAGACGATTTCACATGTCGAGGTCGAAATGGGATCGGGTGTTTTCGCATCTTACCATAGTGCCCGGCTCCAAAAATTTTTCCTTTTCAAAAAAATAATCTAATTTATTTTATTATTATATTATTTTGGAAAGAATAATAAATTCTTTTTATGTTTTTCGCCTATCGGAAGAGGGATTCGAACCCCCGTGTGCGAATTATGATCCCGCTGTTCTACCCTACTAAACTATTCCGACATGCTGATTATGATCCCGCTGGTGCAATAATCTACCGCTTCCTAGTTGTCGGGTTAGAATTCGCTTTACGCCCCCCCCGTGCCTCTCCCTATCTAGCCGGCTATGATCGCATAGCCCGAAGAAAAGTAAGCGGCCATCACGAAGGCTGCAAGACGGGTCTTTATAAATAAGCTTGATTGCCCCGCCCGGCCTACGGCGAATTGAGCCAGCGGGCTCTGGTTGGGCACTCTTCCCTCTTGGGGTGGGTTAGAGGGTGCGTAAGCAATGTCGGACGAGCGACGGCTGAAAGAAGGTTTGGGGCCTCCGTCTGGGGCACGGCCGTCGGTTCATCAATGCTTAAGTTGCACAAATGGGTCTTCGAAAAATACCTGTAAGTTCCTCGAAAGTATTAAATGATGTAGGGCTTGGGACCATCCATTCAAGTGTCGTTGAATTCTGTTCAACAGCCCAAGGACTTGGAGCACGCTTGTTTTCACTAGTTGGAGTAGGAAAAACCACTACAAAGAAACAAGAAATCCCTGCTACTACAGAAACATATGAGTCGAAACTATTCCGTCCAGCGTAAGCATCTGCATGCTTTTTTTTATAATAGCCATTAAATAAGAAGCCTATACAGCCCCCGTCCCCCAGTCCACTCCCCGTGCACAGCCCAAAAAACTTTGATGATTTGCCATACATAGCTGGCGCCAATGAATCGAAGCTGGAAGACCAGCCCATATTCCGGGCACGGAAGCCTTTGTATGGTATAGAATTCGCTGAACGAGCCACGTCGTATTTAGAAGCAACCGGTAGAATTGTCTCTATAAACTAGCGCACTAACAAGGGGATGAGAGGTAGAGAAATACTGAAGAAGCTCAGCTCAATAAAAGGATGATGCTGCAGTTTAATAACATTGCAATTACCGAGTCCATGGCGGTGGGATAAGGAAAGCTGCCCCAAGGTCCTAAAACGACTCGAGCCGAGCTCTCCACGAATCATCGATAGGTTCCGAGGGTGCGGCGGCGGCAGCGGGCCGCTCCCCTATCACAATTGTCAGAATCAGGACCACCGGACTTGCTGCTTCACATTCTTCCAATTTATGTTCGTTCTCCAATTTCATTTTATCCAATTCCAAATCGTGATTGGATTTGAGAGTTACCTCCGCGAGTGAAAAATGAAAAGGGATAAAACCCAATAGATAGTTTGACAGGGTCTCACGTCGACGCCTTTTGCTTTCTCTGTTAGCCCAAGGAGGGTTCCAAAGCCCGCTCCTCCATATCGGCGGACGACTTGCCCAACCCCATAACCCAGTTGGGCGACCCGCCGCCCGACTTGCCAACTCCGGGGTACCCGAAGCGGCGGCTAATCGCGAGTTTTTCTTTCTTTCAGGTAACCCGGTGCCCCCCCCTCGCTGTCCGGGGCGGCGGGCAGCCTACCCGCCGCCGCGCTATGCCCCGACTCACCGAGCGTAACGTGTCAGTTTCACTAAGGGCGCCGGTAAATGAAGGGATTGCCATATCGCTCTTCGTTTTCGGAGCCTGCCGCCGGGCCATCGTCCGACGCACCACCCCCGCCGACTGAGCTGATTAGCCGGTGAAACCCTTTTGCAAGACTTGGAAATTTAAAGGCAGGCAAGGAAGGGATTAGAAAGATTCCGAGGAAATAAATAGGGCCACCACCGGGGGGGGCGCAATACATTTGAATTTCTTCTATTCCTGTATATAACATCATAGCAACAAACGAAGATGAAGCGGCGATAGCTCCTGCATGAACCACTGGAAAAATGATAGCAGGTCAAAACGAAGCGATTAAACCGCTGTAAGTATTGATAGAAACTGGGATTATTGAAGAGGCGGCAGAATGAACGGGATGATTTCTGGCACGTGTATACCGGGAGTACCCGAAAAAGAGCGATAACCAACCAGAGGAAGATAAAAAAGTATCATGATGAAATTTTCATTTGATTTTTCTATTCCCCTTCCTTGTAGCTGCGTCATCGTATTCGAGATTGGAAATTGAAAGCTCGTAAAGTCGATTGATTTTTTCTCTCATTTCTCCGACACTTGCCACTTCTCATGGAATTAGAAAAAAGGAGTCGATCCAGCCACAGGTTCCCCTGCGGCTACCTTGTTACGACTTAACCTCAGTCAATGGCCCAACCTTGGTCTCCTACATGAGATCACCAATGCCTCTAGCAGACCGCACTCAGCAACGGCGTGGAACACCCCGAGTAATGGGTGATCTTTGGTTGGCTGCTTCGGGCGAAACCAATTCCCATGGTTTGACGGGCAGTTTGTACAGGGCCCGAGTACTTATTCACCGCGGCATGCTGATCCGCGATTACTAGCGATTCCAACTTCATGTTCTCGAGTTGCAGAGAACAATCCGAACTTAGGCAATCTTTCTGGATTCGCTCCGCCTTACAGCATTGCTTCCAATTGTAATTGCCATTGTAGCACGTGTGTAGCCCAGCCCATAAGGGCCATGCGGACTTGACGTCATCCCCACCTTCCTCCAGTATATCACTGGCAGTTTTTTGTGAGTGCAGCACATGGCTTGGAGTGTCAATCATTTTGACTGAGACTGAGTTCCTCAGTGTGAAGTGTACGATGCTCCGAGAGCTTCGTTCGTCGGAGAGTACCGCATTGAAACTTTGTATATGGTCATATTCTTTTCGGAATGGGCCACACGGCGTTTGCAGAGACTCAGCTCATTGGTATCCTCCATTTTCACGGCGTAGTCTTCGTCAGTCCCCAGTGGTCAAGGATTGAACCAGAGCATGTCTTAGCAACACAAAACGAGGGTTGCGCTCGTTATAGGACTTAACCCAACGTCTCGAGACACGAGCTGACGACAGCCATGCAACACCTGTATGAATTTCCGTACCATCCCGTTAGGAACAAGCACACTTATTCATATGTCAAGGGCTGGTAAGGTTTTGCGCGTTGAATCGAATTAAACCACATGCTCCACCGCTTGTGCAGGCCCCCGTCAATTCCTTTGAGTTTCAGCCTTGCGACCGTACTCCCCAGGCGGAGTGTTTAACGCGTTAGCTCAGCCCCTGATCATCACATATTTTTCACGATTATTGGAACTTGAAGGAAACAATCGAGTCACACTACCTTTGCAGTAATTTAAGCATTAAGCCGAGCTTAAGTCGGACCGAAAGGGTGCAATATCAGTAGACCAAGAACGAACACTCATCGTTTACAGCATGGACTACCAGGGTATCTAATCCTGTTTGCTCCCCATGCTTTCGCACTTTAGCGTCGGTTAAAGAACCAGAAAGCTGCCTTCGCTTTTGGCGTTCCTTCGTATATTTTTGCATTTTATCGCTACACACGAAATTCCGCTTTCCTCTATACCTTACTCTAGTAAATTGGTTTTGAAAGCATTCCGCCAGTTGAGCTGGCGACTTTCACTTCCAACTGGATTCACCGCCTACGTGCCCTTTACGCCTAGTCATTCCGAATAACACTTGCCCCCCCCGTCTTACCGCGGCTGCTGGCACGGAGTTAGCCGGGGCTTCTTCTTCGAGTCTTGTCATAATCGCATACTCGACGAAAGAGCTTTACAAGCTGCATTGCCCTTCTTCACTCACGCCATATTGCTGGATCAGGCTTTCGCCCATTGTCCAAGATTCCCCACTGCAGCCTCCCGTGGGAGTCTGGGCCGTGTCTCAGTCCCAGTGCGGCGGATCGCCCTAACAGACCCGCTAAGCGTCGTTGGCTTGGTCAGCCTTTACCTAACCAACTACCTGATGCTTTGTGGGCTCATCAAACAGCGCCTTTTAGCTTTCGTTCATTCGGGATTTGGCCCAAACTGTTTGGCAGATTCCCACATATTACTCGCCCGTTCGCCACTTTGTTTTCAACGGTTCTCACGGTTGATGGGAGGCCGCAGGCTCAACTGAGTTGAGCAGCTCGGAGAAAAGGGTTTCTCCCCCGAATGCGACCTTCAACACGTAACAACGAAAGCAACGTTCGACTTGCATGTGTTAAGCATATCGCTAGCGTTCATTCTGAGCCAGGATCAAACTCTTTTTTTTGAGTATGATTATTTAATTTACGCATAAATAGGATTTGAACCTATAGAAACTTACAATATAAATCATCTTGCGTATCACTAAATCGGGCATCGTACTAGGAAGAAATTAAAAATAAGGGGCACCGAGAACAAAAAATTGCACGAATATTTCCATACATTTTATATGATGCTTCATCCTCGGGTTTCAGCCCCAAAACGAAAAAATTTGAGTGTTTTTTCGTTTTTACGATAACGGGAATGAAATAAAGATGTATATATATAAAAGAAAGACAATCCAACCACAGGACCCTGTGGTTACCAGATTACGAGTTTGCGAAGTTGGAAATCCAACACATTCCTTACGGGCCTTTGGTTAGCACGTGTTTTAACCAAAAAAACCCTTTAACTTATTTAATGACCGGTACGAGAAGAAAAGCTAGCACCTATGGACTCTGACGACGGGCTAGGGGGTCGGTAACGACTACAAATGAGAAGCATAATATACCCATAACGGAAGTTCTTCACGCTTATATAGCTGACTTTACAGAACCAGTAAAGGCTAGCCAAACCTTAACATTACGGCATAAATAATTCTACATAAAAACTATCCGAATAATTATACCAAGTGCAAAATGAGCTTGAGAAAGCTCTCTGGATATGACCATACAAAGTTTTCATTCATACGGTACTTACTCTCCGTGGCTACACAAATCTTTATCTCTACGATACTAACGTCTTTGTACCAAATTCGGGTCTAATGATATTTCGAATGCCTGACTCACGAATTTAACAATTTTCTGGCAATCCGTTTTACCGTAAATGAAAAAGTAGATGCTTTTTCACCCTTTCTATAAGCAACTTTCAGGGCATTCAATGAAAAAATTTTTTGTAGGCAAACCCAACCTCTTTTTCATATTTCACCCCTTATATATGATAACTGATCCTTATACATGATTATTCATCAAACTTCGTATCCCCATCACATTGTCTAACGTATTCCTATGAACTTGTACCCAAGCTCCCGTCCGTGGGTATCCTTAAACACATAACAATTGGGTGTCAAGTGGAGTTGACATAACCTTTTCATCAAGAACTAGAGCCAAACCTTTTAAATCAGGATCAAGCGCTCTAAGAACGTTTATCATCTCAAAACTCTTTAATAGTTAAAAATATAAACTTGTATTCGATTGTTCGACGACTTTTAGTTATAATAAAGTTTGTATCCATTTCACTCGAACCCCCCCCCCGGGCATACCTTGGGTTCCCATTTCACTTTAGAGAAAAAATCTGGACCTTCCTATTAAACTTTACTGATTGGGTACGGTAACCGTAATAATCTCGCAGCTATTATTAATAAGTCGTCACAACAGACCCCGCCGTCCCATTTCTCTTTAACCGCCGTGACCGCTAGATCTTACTATTAAAGCTATAAACATATTTCTCAAAATTTGCAAGCGATTTGGAATTATGAATCTCGAACGGCTCTGTTTTAACATATCTATTGGTAGAAGTTTTCATATTAAAGACGTTCTACCGGGGCGGCAAAGAATCCACACCATTTAAACTATTTCCCGTCAATTTAATCTTATCAATTCGATGCTCGAATTCGTACTGAGTTGAACCGTACTTATACAACTCGAGATTCCCGAAAGGATACTTAAATTAAACTTGTCAAAATTTTTGTTACATTTAAAGTTTTACAACTTGAACACATTACCTTACTTTGAAACCAATCAACTAATTTATTTGTATCAACGGTCTCGGCAGCTTTCTGCAGACCCGCCGCCATGGCTGAGATTCTACCTCTAGACAAGTGCAATTGTCCTCGGGGTTTCCAAAACGGACTTTTTATGAAGATTTATTAAAGGCCTCGGCAACAGTAAAAACCTCATTTAGAGATAACGTCGGAATAAATCCGTCGACCATAGATAGTCGACACGACTAAACCCCTATGAATTAGAATCCCGTTCAAAATTAAACCTAAAACTCATCCAATAAACCCCGTTACTAAACTAGCGATGCAAGGGTTTGTAAGTTCACCTACCTCCCACGTGACCCCCTTCAAACCCTCCAATATTAACTACCCTCCGTACGACCTCTCATTGTAATGAATGAACCTGGACACGAATTTACTCCTTTCTTTATCTCATTAAAGTCTCGAAATGTTTGCATTTTGGCTAGAGTGGAATAAGGTATTAGATAAATGTGGTACATTGGGCAGCCCGCTGGTTCAGGAAGTGGAACTCCCGTCATACTTTTCGAAATACTTGAAATACAACCTGTTAGAGAAGTAGAATTAATCCGCTCACCTTCAATCGAAATAATATGATTTGAATTCACTCCCGGATCAATGCTCACTATCAATAGTCGGTAAGACAATACCTTATTACCGAAAATGGAATTAAAACTTCGGTTCCTATCTTTGACCCTCTTTCTATCTCCAGCATCCAATCCCCTGACACATTATTCTCCCCGAGTGTGTCAAAAAATCTACGAAATACTTACCATACTTAGAAAGTGTACTATTGGAATCATTCCGAACATATTCCGAATCGAGACAGAAACTTCTAATATATTTTTCATGGGTCCATCGTTGGTTGCACCGATCGGCTTCGCTATTCCTCCAAGTCACTTTACTGTAATCTGTTAACTCATCTATCACAGGCCTCATCAAATTTACTATTAAAATATTTAACCCTATTAGTACTATAACAATATGCGTTGGTTACAATCTCCTTAACTAAATCTTTAGAAATTAAGGTTTGTGAAGAAGACTTCAAATTTGAATACATGAATTTCGGTTGATAAACCGGAGGAGTATAATCCGAAAGGTTTGATTCATAAATATATTTATTAAAACCGGTCCCTAGCAGCCTGCATATGAATCCTGAATTTTATTTGCAAGTGTACACAGATGATTTCTGTGAGCTATGCCGTATCCTGTTCGCAGTTCCAGTGAGCTCTTAGCTGTAAGCTGCGAACATACAGCAGCCGCGAGCGCATAACCAACTTCCTCGCGGAGAGCAGGAGCCCCGATAATAAACATAGGCTACAATAAGAATAAACATAGGCTATAATAAGCCCCTCGCATCGGGAAGGCACCTCCTTCGGTGCCTCTACCACTCGAATGTAGTAAATCAATTATTTCATGGAATAATAATAGTAATATACAAAAGCATATATGGATAGAGAAAGCACAGCTTAATAATAGAAGATACGTATATAATAAGAAAACCATAGGGCGCATAGGGTGTCACTACTAATAAATGAATTTAGTAGTGACTTTTAATTATTTAGGAGAAATAAACGCGTTGGAATTTTTATTTAATGGGGGGGCCGCCGGCCGTGGGCGTGAATCCACGAGCCGGCCGTATCGGCTGGCGGAGAAGCCATTTCAGGTCCATTACAAAGGACCTTTCTTTCGGGGAACCAAAGAAGTATCCTTTGGGCCCTTCCGATGAAACAAAAAATTCTTTTTTTCCCATCATATATTTTAACTCTTTCTTTCGTCATAACGCATTATTCCACCACCCATCTCGGATCGTCAGGATGATAATTCATCTGGTTTTCGACCACAACATTTGGCCTCACCTCAGTTACCCTCCCCCCCCGCCCCCCCCAGGATTCTATGAGCTGTACAAGTCTACGATAGGAGCCGACGAGGGCCCCGGGAGGGGGACTATCATCAGGGGGGGGGGCAGGAGAAAAAGGAAACTGACAGGACGAAATTGCAACAAAAATATTAATTTTTCGTTTTTCTTAATCAAGCAAGAAGGTCTAGATCTATTTTATAAGGAAATCGTATTTGTTGAGGTTCGTATAATACCACAGCTTTTAGTGTTTTATAATTAACTTCTAAATGATTAGGTTTCATTCTCCCTATTCGGTTAGTTTGTAAATTTCGTCTTATGTTCGATTCGAAAAAAGCTAAAGAATTTTCCTGAATAGATATAAGATCACCGTTGGATACTTGAAACCCAGGAATATTTACCTTTTTATGATTGACACAAATATTTTGATGATTTATTAGTTGCCTCGCTTGAAACATAGTTGAACAAAAATTAAGACGAACCAGAATAACGTCCAATCTTTTTTCTATATCGAATAGCAAACTGTTTTTCTTATCCATATAAGTGCGTGTTTTAGCCCTTTGCAGCTTTCTCATTGGTAAATTTCCATAAAAAAGGGACAACTTTTTCATAGTTCGCAATTGTACGGAAAAGTCAGATTGTTTTTTATTTCTCTTGTTCCTCCTAAGCTCCGAAATAAGTAATTTTTGTTTCAGAGTAAGTTTTTTGGTCTGCCAAACATTTTCCAAAATTTGGCGACAAACTTTAAATCTTGATGCAAACATATGAAGTTTAATTCGTTTTTTTTTAGCCATTGCGGATAACGGGAATCGAACCCATATCCTCTGCTTGGGAGGCAGATAATTTACCTTTAATCTATATCCGCATTGATAAAAAAGATAGAATTTTACCATCCATCATTATCGCCGATGATTCATGATCAACACTTGTTTGATTCGCGAAATGAGGGTATTTGGGGGTATCGCGAAGCTCGTTGAACACAGTGACTAGAGACTGGGAGCTGGCTAAACGAGTAGCATATCTGTATGGGCGAAAAAGATATTTTTATTTCCTGCGGCATGCTTCTATGGCCTGTAGGGGGGGAAGCTTGAATGAAAAGAAGCGGGCCCGCGGAGTAAGCGAGGCACGGAGCATAAAGCTGTTATGCGAGAGGGAGGCTTAGGGACAGATCTAGCTACTGGGAGAAAGTGGAGCTATTCTCACTGACTAGCTTGTTCTCGCTCTTCGATCGGCTACACCCCCCATGCTAATGGAGCCAATAAAGCTCTGGGCTGCTGACGCGTCTACGTTGTTCATTCTTTGGTAGAGGGCACACAAAATCTATAGATTTTATCCTCCTCCTTCTCCGACAGCAGCTCTTGCAGATTTCGAACGGTCATGTTTAGTGAATGACTTACGCGAAGCCCCGTGGAATACGGAATAGCCCGCCGGGCTACTCCGACTCCGGCTCGAACGTTTTCGCCAAGACCTATCCTTCTGGTGCTCGTGCGCGGAAATCGTCAAGCCATTTCTAGCCCTCGGGCCTTCCCACTCGGGTCGCGTACTCCGTGCTTTGGGCCCTTCGAGTTCGGGTCGAGCCCTACGAGTCTAGCCAAACGAAACAAAAATTTTCGTGTATTCTCTGAACTTTAATTCACATAGTAATTGAATATTAGGTTTCTTATTGTTCGCTTCAAGCTCAAGAGCTTATTACGAAAGGGATGGATGTCTGAGCGGTTGAAAGAGTCGGTCTTGAAAACCGAAGTATCGAGAATACCGGGGGTTCGAATCCCTCTCCATCCGTGGGTATGTCAACGAATCAATCAACTGCATTCTCTTCAATGCGTTTCCCCGGAACCTATGGCCCCCTTCCTTGAGCACTCGACCTATAAGGAGAGGGTCGAGGAGCCACCTCTCCCTCTGGTGTTCGTGGGCGGAAATCGTCAAGCCATTTCTCCCCGCCTCCGGCCCCTCGGTGGGCCCAAAGGAAGGGTCCAAAGGAGACCGCTTTACGAAAGAAAAAAAGGCGCAAAAACTTCAAAGTATCTGCCCGCAGGCACGCGATGCGGAAACAAACGAAAGGTATGGGACTTGGACTCTTTTGTCTGACCGCCCCCCCCTCCGGACTTTGTCTCGTCGGACACCACGGAACCGAAATACTGTCTGACAAGGAAGGGCCCGCGACTGTCTGACAGTTTCCCCAGGGGGCCTGTCGGGCAAAAAAACTGATTTACCCAAACAAAATATTTTATTTTGCCGCGGTACAAAAATCGATTGAACCAATTTCAATTCGTACGGATAGAGGGACTCGAACCCCCACGAACATTGTGGTCACCAGAACCTAAACCTGGCATGTCTACCAATTCCATCATATCCGCCAACCCCCTGAAGTTATGCAATCAATCACTAGGCCTCGGATGAAAAGAAAATATAGAAGATAAAAGCGTGGTTAAAAGAAACTGTTTTAGCCACCTCGACCGGGAGAGGGGTAGAAAAATCTAGATTTTTTCTGCTACGCGCATTCTTTCTCAGCCACTTATAGAAGCATCGCACCTATGGGTGGAAAATGTCAAACGAATAAATATTTCGTAGAGTATCCGGACCTGAAACTTTACAGTATCTGCCCGCAGGGACGAGAACCCTTTTTTTGTCTCACAAACCCGCGGCCAGAGCCTATAATGATTCTTTTCAGCGCCGTAGTAGGGGTGCCCGACCCCAGCAGCCATCCACGAAGGTTTAGCTGCGCCCTAACGTTCAGCTAATGCAAGTTGAGTAACGAAGTTACGATCGTAGAAAAATTTTTATAATGCCATTACAAAGTGCGTGCTTCGCTTAACTCAGTTATGCTCGCATGGTTGAACAGGGATGAAGAGAAGAGAATAATACATTTTTCCTTCTCTGAGCCGGGAAACACGCAAGCTTGGTCCACAAATTTTTCCATTTTTTATATATATATATATCGAATTTTCGCCTGTTAGGCTTAGCGCAATGGCTCGTAATGATCCCTCCGCTAAGTGATCTTTGGACGCGTATACGAACTGCCGGACTGGATCCGAAGTTTGGGTATAGCAGGACTCGAACCTGCGACCTTTAAGTTAAAAGCCTATTGCTCTACCAACTGAGCTATACACCCGTAGATTCTTGATTATGATAATTTAAATTCCTTAATTGGACAACAGATTCGTGAAAAACAATTCTGACCCAAAATGCGAGCCATGAACAGAGCGTATAGCGATTCATCCACCGCGTAGCGATAGATAAAACAATAGATATATTTTTTTATTTTCACATTTTGGAACTGGGAAACAGAAAAACTAGGATGAGCGAGAGAACGAAGTGGAGAGAGCCACCATCAGATATTTGGTCACAGCTATCTATTGACCGCTTTACCAATCAAAGTGGTCAAGAGATAGCTTAGAACTGGGTCCGAACGAGGAGCCGAGGACCAGAAATGGCTTGTAGATCTCCGCGCACTTCGCCGGCCGGCTGAGAGGGTTCTTTCTTCGTAATGCAGTTCTTCCTCAGCTATTTCGGCTAGTGTCCCGTCAGTTTCTTTATTTTCTTATCAGTTCTTCCTTTTTGTCGGTTTTTCTACTTCGTTACGGTTGGCAGGCGGGGCCCCCCCTTTTTCGGTTCCTAGGAGAATGAAAAAAAGAGATATATATTTTTTTTTAGTGCTGTGTGGACAATTACTATACGACGCAGGCCTCCAGCCTCTCGTCGCAGCGCTATGCGCTTTTCTCGCCCCCCCCCTCCCCCCTACGGCCTTCATTCGCTTCTCCCAAAAACAATATTATAGCAAAGTTCGGAATCAACTTCAACACATCACCCAGCTGCCAAGCCGCCGCGGGTGGATGGATCTACTATTACATAAATCTAGCGCGAAATGTAATATGCATCCTTGTACCGTCTTTCGGCTCAACGGTCATTACTTTGGTCTTATGGAATATGGGCTTAGTAGGACTCGAACCTACAATATCACCGTTATGAGCGGTGCGTTTGAACCAATTAAACTATAAGCCCTGGATTCGCTATGCCCACTAACATAGCAAATTAAGCCGCCCACTCGCGGGCGGCGCTATGTGGAGTAGAGAACCAAACGAAAAAGAGGCGCCCCGCTCCCCCAATCGTCTGGTCGAGTGCTATGCACCTATCCTTCAGGTTTTCGCACTACGTGCCTCCTTTCGTCGAGGCAAAGGAGTCCGAAGAATCTACAAGCCATTTCCGGCCCTCGTCCGGAAATGGCTTGTAGATTTCCTTGGCTTTACGAAAGAAAGAAGGGGTTCGACAAGCCAAATTGAATCCCCTTTGGACCCTGTAAAAGTGAGCAGAAAAAGATATGGAAAAAAGATTTATTTCCTTTTACGTTTCTTGCTCCCTGACCTATCCCGGGGTGGTGAGTCAAAGCCTTCTAGGTGCCGCGAGCTGAAGCCCGGGGGCTCTACTGTCTAAGCGGATGCGGAGGTCAAATAAATACCCCTTGTTTCTTTTTCCTTAGCTCTTTCACGCGCGCGCGGCGAGGGAAGGGCTCGAACGTACGAAACGTTCGAGCCCTGAGGTGCTCGTTTTAGGGAATCAGAAAGAAAAGAAGAATAAATATTTGCAGCACATTAAAAGACGAATGATATTAAAAATGCCATCATTGAGGCAAACGAAGCAATAGCTTCAGTTGGAGCAAAACCCGAAATAGCGTAACCAAATAATTGCTTAGCCAATGATGGATTTCGCGCAACAGAATGAATCAAAGAATACCGATAGGGTTCCTACCCCCCCGGTCAGAACCACACGTGCGAGTTTCCCCGCATGTGGCTCGTCCATGGCAATTTCTACAGCTTTTGTAGCTTGGCCGTATAAGCGCTACCGGCCCTCCCGGGGGGGGGGGGGGGGGCGCCGCCCGCGACTACCCCCCTGCACCTCCTCCTAACTAAGTCATTGTAGGCATAGCGTGATCCGCTTCCTCAATTCGGCTACGGTTGCCCTAGCGGGAGCGCCGAGACCGGGATATTTCGAAAGAGTCCCAAGTGATACAGTTAAAGCTGCGAAAAAAAATTTTAACTAGCCTAAGCCTAAATGGCTGATAAGAAAGGCTCCGCAGACTGGAAATGGCTCGTAGATTTCCATGCACGAGTGCTAGAGGAACAAGAGGGGGAGAGGCGCGAAGACCAGAGAGAGAGGGTCGACCAGAGCGAGACACTCGACCAGCGGGCGGGGGACCTAAACAGATTTTTTATTGACGGAGGAGGCGCTGGATAGATAGAAGAGCCTATCGTTGTGAGTGAGTAGGTGCCCGCTCCATCCACGCCACTCCATCACGGGGTTTCTCGAATATAGTAGTCACCTGACTCCATAATATGCTTCCTCGAGTATAGTAACCTGACTGAACCTAGTAGCATGGAATTTTCCTGTAGTTTTTAGAGAGGTGGGGTAGTATAGTGACGCAACCTCCTTGCCTCTTTCTGTGATCCGCAGGTTCGGACCAGATTTGGGTAAAGCAGCCTTGGCTGACCGTAAGCCGTGTTTCCTGGCCAGGGTTAGCGCGCAGGACTTTTTATAAATGGACACAACTTTCCACAGGGAAGAGCGCTTGTTCACGAATGAATAGTAGTTAACAATGCCGCGTATCACCGATGAGAAGTGGGTAACAATGTGTTTGTCCTCCGAGGAAGCCAATCGTGGATTGGAGGTTGCCCGAGCCAAGCCCTTGGCGTTTTTTTTCGCATATCCAGGTTCCAAGGCTCTAGTTATTAAGTCCGTTATGGGAGCAATTAGTTGTGGACGAGATCGGAGTCTTACTTGGTTGACACCGGATATCTTGCCAGTGCTTGAGATTTCCACACTTCGGGTGCCGTAATATATTACTAATGCGCCCAAGTATTTGGCCATCCCGGACTCTGCGTGTAAGATTTTATGTTCGTTTATGTCCAACTTCAGTTCTTCCTGCGGGAAGTTTTGCACGGCTTTTATAATATCCAGGGCATCTCGTTTGGTGCCTATAACACCTAAAATTATGTTATCCGCGTACCGTAGGTACTTAAGTCTTTCTAATCCTTCTTTCTCAGCCATTTCTGGAAGCGTCTCTCGGCCCAAGGGGCACAAAACTTTAGGGTTTCGAAAAAAGAATAAATTTACAAAAAAATCTTTTTTTTTTACGAAAATATATTTTTTTTGTTGCTCGCGGTTCATCCATTCTAGGTGTTTGATGTTTTTGATGGCCTGCCCCAATTCTGTATAGTACTTGAAGAAGGCTTTGTATTTTGAATGGATATCAACCCTTTTCCTACTATATTCTCCCGACGCGAGGCGCATATTCGCTACATTGTATTTGGGTATGAGTATGTCTTCGACGTAGCAATCCAACTTATGTAGGAAGATATTGGTACAAAGCGGGGATATTATAGAGCCCTGCGGAACGCCCTCTGTGTTGTATCCCGTTCGATCCGTAAGGTTATATACATCTATGTATCCTGCGTTAAGTAGCTTCCGCATAAGATCCTGCAGTGCTTTAGATCGCAGTACTGGTCCCATCTCCTTAATAAGCAGGTCGTGATGAATCTTGTCAAAGTCTTTCTTAATATCAATTTGTACAAGCCAAGTCGGTGCCGTCCACGAGTAACGTGGGTCTCGCAGGGCTTCATGACAGCTTCTCCCGGGGCGGAACCCGTGGCTTGAGTCTCTGAAAAGCAACTCAAAGTGCGGTTCCATGAGTCCTTTTGAAGTGGATTGCACAACTTTGTCAACCGTCGGAGCAATAGAAAGGGGCCTACTGCCGCCATCTGGTTTAGGAATCATTATCCGTTTGGCGGGTTTCGGGGCATATGCCTGCCTTCTCAACTTTCTGGATAGTTTTTCAAGGCCCTTGTCGGTCATGTCCGCTTTAGTTTTACTGTCGATTCCCGGGGCTACATTTCCTTTTGGCCCTTCATAGCCAGCCCTGAGGTTGTCTATATTGCAAATGTCTTCATAGAAGACGCGACCGAGCGCGGGAGGCGTCACTGGTCCAAACTCACTTCTATTGGCCTTAGTTCTAGTAGTTGCTTCCGCCGGTTTCACTACGCTCCCAAAGAAAAATATTTCAGCTTTTCTCAGTCCTCGATTTCCCGTCCTCTCCTGTTGGTCGACCCTCTCCTTTTGTCTTCGCACTACGTGCCTGCGGGATGCTTGACATAAAAAAGTTTTTTCCGCGCCTTTCTGTGGTGGCACATTACCATCTACAGTCCTTCCCTCAGAGTCTTTCACATTACGGGCATCGTCGTATACGCAACTTGGTTTGCCCAGTGTATCCCTCGGAGTACTTATGACTGATCTGTCACCCATTACATTTTTGGATATACCTTGGTCCTCCGGGGTTTGGCACCTAGGTGCTAACCCCTTCGGGGTCCATTGGGGTGATCCCTTGCTTTCACGTTTGGTTGTTTGCTCGTCGTTTAGGCTAGTGAGCGACTTTTCCTGCTTCCTGCAGTTTCCCCCATGGGGTTGTTTGCACAAAGGGTTTAGTTGGCCCTTAGTGCCTTCCTCTGGGCCTCCTTCGCTGGAGGGAGTAACGCTTGACTCTGAAGCACTCGCGAACACCGTGCGACGAGATTCGACTGAAACCCATGCTATGGTTCCCTGCGGTCTGTTCCCGCTACAGGTTAGGGCTAAGGCCGTGCGATAATCTGTTAACCTTCGCTGATCCAAACGCGCTCTGGCGAGGCGCACACTAAAAACGTTTCCAATACCTACAGCAGCTCCCGCTAAAGCAATGGTCGCTGCTCCTGCTCCAATTAATTTTGCACCTTCTAGCATAACCGTTTACTTTTGTTTTTGTCAAAACAATGACCATTCATGGCTGATCAATCAAAATGCAGCCAAACTAAGAACAACCCGATATACTAAAATCGACCCTAACCCTTGTGGCCCGAAAAAGGGGGGGAGAGGGGACGGCGTCGGGTTAACAGAAGAGACATAATATGTATAATACCATATATAAGCGATAACCTTTGTCCCCGCCGGACCATGCCTGAGGCACGAAATACTCAAGATTTATGTAGATTAGGAAGAGCCTGGGTGGAGATAATGAATTCTTTCCTACCAGATAGTAGTATTTGGTAGGCTCTATGCGCTTCATTCTCGGCTTAGCACCAAGTGAGGCTCGTCGCAATAAACGGAGGACCCACCTTACTGGCTAGCATATCCTTGAATTCGTAAATATAAACAGAAATATAAGGGCTGAATAGAAAAGTCGCTACCGAAGCAAAGTGAATTTGAACCTTTTATCTAGACCTAAACGCCGCCGCTCAGAGTGCCCGCATGCTTTTCGAATTTGAAAAGAATGCCGTGACTGGAGACAGAATCGATTCAAGAGCTAGAGATCCGACCTCGCCGTCGGTCAACTCTTCCAAATCACGGGAATAAATCGTGACGGGAACGATAACCAAGTAAGCCCGAGAGAACTATCGGTCTTGCTATACTTATCTGTAACCATAAAGGAAGTTATACTACGTAGCATGAGTCGGGCTATTTGACTGGATACACCTTGTTATAAATTCTTAGTATTCGCAATGGAAGACCAAAGGGCGTACTTGTTCCGTGATGTTGCGAAAATACATGTTTCCGGGTGGAATAAGGTGGAGCGAAGATTACGTAAAGCGTTCGGGTCGAGCACTACATGCCTTCACTTAATCTACACGCCCTCTCCCTAAGGTCTACGGGCCCCCCCCTCGGGGCCTTATACTGCTCCCCGACTACGTGCCCATCGGTCCGAAGGAGACTTCTTTGGCTGGGAGAGGGACCTGAATGAATGGCACGCACGGGACTATAGGTGGCAGAGATGCTACGCAGTTTCCTTTTATTTTTCACGTAATATGAAAATAATTTTATTGAACATATATTGCATTTGATAATGTTCGATACAATAAAAACTATGGAATCCCCGGCCGGGATTCCGAATCGACAACGGCTCCAATGAAACAAAGTAGGTAGCAACGGCCATCACATATGCCAAAATTAAGCTCCTTTCATAAGGTTGAACTAAGTGAAGGGAAAGAGATGGTTATCAAATACCAATCGATAGTTGAATACGTTGCTGTATCCTTTTCGAGGTGGTATTAAAAAATGATGTTATAAAAAAAGTCCGTTGGTACGCTTGAGTCATATTAATGGTTGTGACAAAGCGTTTTTGGCCGACGCCAATCCTGTTGTTTTTCATATTCCTTTTTATTCCGGTCCGAAAGGTCTAAGAAATGGCTAAGTAACATAAAGGTAATGTATTGGATTGCAAATCCTATAAAGATGGTTCGAATCCGTCCTTAGCCTACTTTACGATTCTATTGTTCCTGTAACTAACCTATTACCTACTAAGTACAAAAATCTCGACTAACCTTTAAGCTTACCCACCCCACCGTATGCAACGTAGACGGTGAGAACGACAAGTGGCCAGCGGCAAAAAAATAGATTTTTTTAGTGAGAAATAGAAAATATGGGTAATGAAGTATATGACGGAATAAGCCCGGCCGTGATGGTTTAAACGGGAATAGGGGGGGGGGACTGAGAAAACAATGAGATACAAGCCTCTCTTTATGAATCTTTCATCTCAATCCGGTGATCTGGATAGAAACGAGGAGTTACAACAGAAAATATGTATATGATTCGATCATATACATATATGAATGATCCGAATGAAGTGAGAATCGAGTCGATGGATAGACATCAACATTATTATTATTACTATCCAGTAGGATCAGTAATCCAACAAATAGGGTCATTATCTGAATGGTGGGGAAATCAACACGAGGACGGGGTTAATTATGATGATCTCTCCCATCGTCATAATGATGATCAAGGATATTGAAAGGATATATCTGCTGTATATATATATATATGAATCTTAATCCTCGTGTTGATAATCATAATCACGATGATTGTAATTCAATTATGATCATCGTGATCATTCTTCTACAATTTCTATGATCATTACTATTTCCAATGATAAATACATCATTGGGAATAATCATGATATGGGCATTATTATCCTTTTCTTTATCATTCTGATGCCCATTACTAAACCCAATTGTAGATGCATAATTTCCAGCAATTGTGCTAAGAACCTCACCCTTTTTCTTTTTTTCCCTCATGATTTTTGTGATGAGAAAAGGTTCAAAAATTATGTGAGTTTCTGCTGGTACATTCGGTTACCAGAGATGGCGGCGAAGAAGGATAAGGGAAATGGGTTCACCTCTCGCGACACTCACTAAGGTACACGAGAAATGGTACATTTCTGCGATAAATCGTTCACCCGTCGTTGCCTTCTTCCTTTGCCATTTATTATTGCAAAAATGTATCATTTGATTGCTAAAATGTACGATTGAGCTAAACGTGATCGTTCGAATTTGTCACTTTTTCCCGAAAAGCAAACACAAAGTACCAAGCGCCTCATCCTTTATTAGTTATGCTCCAGGCCGCCGCCGATCTTGGGGCCAATACAATAAGCCGCCGCCCCAGCAGACGCCTCCGTACCCAGCATATGAGCGTTAATGTCCGAGGACTGGCTCATTAAAGCCTATTTCTGGGAAGCGTTTCTTTCGTAAACAACTTCATATACCGGGAGCGAGGTAATAAAGTATCCGAGGTTCGACGAACGTTCATTCCGGGGGTAGGGGTGAACGGCGTTCGAGATTTATTATTTATACGGGGCTACGATGGTGCGTGGAGCCCCGCCGCCGCGATCCCTAGTGCCATTCGCCCGAGCGGGCGGTGGCCCCCCCCCGGCCCCACATCCGATAACGGGGGGGCCGCCGTCCCACCCGACCCTTATTGTGTTTAGAAGTGGATTCGAACCACTGACACAAGGATTTTCAGTCCTTTGCTCTAACCACCTGAGCTATCTAAACGAAAAGAAAAAAGGAACTATGTGCAATTCTAATTTGTTGGTCATTCAAAAATTACTGAGTACAAACGCATATCTGGGCCATCGGATACCAACTCCTGATTTTCAGGGATATTTGTACGGATTTAGAAATGAAATGGCTATTATTGATTTAGAAAAAACACTTATTTGTTTACGAAGGGCCTGTAATTTGATTGGATCTATCATTGGTGCAAAAGGCCATTTATTATTGGTAAATACCAATCCGGAATATAATAGAATAATTCAACGAATGGCAAAAAAAACCAATCAGAGCTATATCAATCACAAATGGATTGGGGGTTTTTTGACCAATTGGAAACATATGAGAAGAGTACAAAAACACTTTCAAGATTTCTCTGCACATCCCAATTTGAAAGACGCTTTTACATCTTCGCCTTTCGATTATTTCCCACGTTTTAGAAAGATGCAAAAATGTTTTGAAGGAATCGTGACACACAATATTCCGGATTGTTTAATAATAATAAATGCAAATCAAAATTCCATGGCTATACTTGAAGCTAATCAATTACAAATACCTATTGTAGCTTTGGTGGATTCTAATATTCCAAACAGATTACATAAATTAATAACTTATCCCGTTCCAGTGAATGATGATTCTATAAAGTTTGTATACTTATTCTGTAATTTGATTGCGAAAACAGTCCTTCTTGCGAAGAGATCGCAGAGGCCAAAGGTTAAAGTAAAAAGGCTTTGAAAGAATCAAACGCTGTTACTTTGTCCTGCTCGATTAGCGAACCGATAAAAACTTGTCTCTGCTGTGCCCCGGCCAGCGTCGTCGTCAGCCACGGGTAAGCCCGGCCAATCCCGTAGATTGGCAGAGACTCCGCCGGGGGTGTTGCAGCCCTCCCTACGGGCCGAAGGTTCGGGTCGAGCACTACGTGCCTCTCGCTTCGATCGAGAGCTGAAGCCCAAAATATTACAATGTAAAAAAAATATATATATTTTTTTTCGTAGCTTTCCACTGCTTACTGTCTCCTCCTCGGCGACTACACTTGACTACGCATCTTTACTGGCGGCTGTCTCCCTTGACGATGGGGGAGCGGGTTAGAGAAGGGAACGAGACTCTTGAAAACGCGTTCTCCATCTTTGGCCTCAACGCATTTTCTGGGCCTTCCCCGTATTTATTTAGTCCATTCGCGGCGTAGTTCCACGAAAAAAAAAATATATATATTTGGGTCTGAGAACTAAAAAAAAAGAACTTCTCTCGATGGCGCTACGTGCCTTGAAAATTTTTATGAAACTGTTTTATCAACATATTTCACTCAATTTATCTATACTAATAACTACTTTTTCTCTATTTCTGTTGTATATCGTAGTCATGCCTTCAATGATAGGCTTTTCCAAAGATTTCTCATGTCATTTTCATTTGGGTCCAATTTGGATTTGTTTGTTGTTTGCCCCTCTCCCTGAACGTTTTTTTCAAAATGATTTTGAAGACGGTACACTCGAATTGTATTATTTAAGCGGTTATTGTTCGCAAAAAATCCTACTTTCTAAATCGTATGGTCACTGGGTTCTTCAAATAAGTGGTGTTTTCTGTAGTTTTCCCGTGTTACAACTTCTGTACCAATTTGATCAATCCAAAATGAATTGGTTCACTATTATTATAGGAAGCCAGATATTTACTCTTATGTGTGGTATTCATTCTCGTTCGGCTCCTGGAATCACATCCAATGGTTGGAACAGCTTGCAAAATCTAACAACCTTACCCACTTTATTGCCGTTAATCGTTTTTTGTACCTCCATCGAAACAGAATGGTTCCATGTTATTTCATTAATAGGATATTTACTTTTGTTCCTATTTCTTTTTCCCATTCTAGTCTCAATCACTTTTCAAACCGTACTAGCAAAATGATTTCAAATTCTTTTCACCAATTTTTCCTCCGGTCAAGTGTCTCGATTTGATCGACCCTGAACATAAAAAGTGGAAGTGTGCACGCTGCCGTGAAAGAGACCTCGGCATATATGCCGCCCCTAACCCTTTGATTAACCGCCGGGAGGCCGTTACGAAAGGCTAAAAGGGGCAGGGGGATGAACGATAGCCGCCTTGAAATTTGAAGGTGTTGTGCCGCTCAAGGGTGGTGAAAAAATTCGAGAAAAGAAGCTATCAAATCTTACGTACCCCACGGTCAAATTGTTACAACAGTGTACCGAAGTACTTGACGGTCTGTGAGACGATAAAATCCGCTTCGTCTGTATTTCCGCCCCGCGGCAATGGAGGACTTGGTGGATTTGTCCGATAGTCGAGTAATCGTGTTTAGTATTCGCAACTATCTCCTTTGGCATGGTCATGCACCTAAGCTAATTCGCCGCGGTGTTGATGAAGCTCACCGTAATTCCAGTCTCTGTACCATAGCTCGAGAGCGACTTCTTCTTTCTTCCCAAAGGCCCAGTCGACTCCGGCGGCTCGTTCACTGGCGGAAATTGTTTCCCTTATGGCGGATAGGTTTATGGTGACAACGTAAAAAGGTTGTGTTTCCGAAAAGCCTGTGAATAAATATGTGGGTCACCACGTCGGGTTATAATACTACGTTCGAGTACGAACCGTCTTTCGAAAGGTCTAAATCAACACCACCTTTTATGTCAGACGTGTGAATATTAGAAAAGAAATCCTTGTATAGTGTATGCAAGTACGGGGACGTAAAAGTAATTGTATTTTACGTTCTATGAACGTGTTTCGGCGAATTAATTAAAATGCGCCAGAGGTACCTTTACAATCATATTGCTTGAAACCATTGATTTCATTCAATAATCATATAATAAAATCTCAAAGGTATTGCAAAAACCGATGTCCGTCGACGCGGGCGACCTAGGAAGTAGATAAATTCCTTTGGTCGAGTGTCTCACTTTGGTCGACCCTTGAATAAAGTGGGAAAAAAACAGCATTTTCTATTCCATGAAAAAATCATCTTTTTTGAATCGAAAAAGCGGTCCGCGTAAGTTCCACTTTATGAAAAGTAAAATACTTATCTTTTTTTTTATTTCCGTGAAATAAGCGTTTCAGTAAAAGCGCAAAGGGCTTTACGAACGAACTTTGGCTTATAGAACCGAGGTCCCGGGGCTTAAACGGCTGGAACGGCGCGCAGCGCAGGTTTGCTTTAGCTTTCCCGCTTCGCGTTTTTGTTTGACAAAAGCTAGAAAATTACTATGTATGTCCCGTTATTACGTCCCTTTCTCTTTATGTGCTGCTCTTTCCGCTACGCGCAAATTCTCATTGGATTTTGCTGGTTCCCAACAGCGATAGCTATTTATTTAAGTATTTGGGTAGCACCATCCGATTTTCAACAGGGTGAAAATTATCGCATTATTTATGTGCATGTTCCCGCAGCTTGGATGAGTTTACTTATTTATATCGCAATGGCTATTAGCAGTGTGTCATTCTTATTAACAAAACATCCCCTTTTTCAGTTATTTTCCAAAACCGGTGCCAAAATAGGTGCTTCGTTTACATGGTTTACCCTAGTCACCGGGGGGTTTTGGGGAAAACCTATGTGGGGGACCTTTTGGGTATGGGATGCTCGTTTAACCTCTGTATTAATCTTGTTTTTCATTTACCTGGGTGCACTGCGTTTTCAAGAGTTTTCTGCGGATGTTGCTTCTATTTCCATATGTATAGGGCCAATCAATATACCAATAATTAAGTTTCCTGTCAACTGGTGGAATACATTGCATCAACCTTCGAGCATTAGCCAATTTGGTACTTCAATACATATTTCTATGCCCATTCCAATCTTTTTAATCTTTGCTAGCTCTTTCTTTCTAACTGGGATTTTGTTCATTTTGGAGACACGTCAAATAATTATATCTTTTTATTTACAGCGAAAAAGCCAATGACTTTCCTGGAGCCTCGTCAATAATTTTTATTTCGTCAGTTTCTTCTTCTCTCTCTACGTGGGACAGTACCTGGTCTCGTCTGACAGCGCCCCGCCCTGCGGCGGGCCTTTTGTCATCAGGAGCCAAAAGCCTATGGGAAAGAAAACGCGCGCAAGGCACGTAGTGCGGCGGGCCTTGTTGGTTGAAACATTTAAAGGGGCTATCCCCTATTGGTTCGAGGGTTAAGAACCAGCAGGCCGTAGCAGCTCCAGGGTAAGTTTCTTTCATTGAAAAACCTCGTCAAAGAATTCTTTTTATTCGTTATATGGACCCCGTCAATCCTGGCTAAAGTAGGCGGCCTTAGGTACAAAAAAAATATATATATTTTTTTTATACCTAAGATCTCGTATTGATGGGTAAATACTGCCCATGATGTATGACGTCAATCATGAAGAACACAAAGTTTCCATGATCCGTGAAGAAGCAACTGATAGAGCTGTTCGCCAATTCTGCTTGCTGATTCGTAGAAAAGGCAAGGCGCGTATGGCTCTATGCTGGGCCCCCCCCCCCCTATAGGGTTCATAGAAGCTATTCTGTGAGAGTTTTTCGGCTAGCTTGCGACGTGTGTAATCTTCCGTTATTGAGGTTGGTAGGACTCATAATCGGCATGCCAAATGCCGTAACGAACCCAGCAGTTGTACGGCAAAAAAATCTTTTTTTGTTGCCAATTATAAGCAAAGTTTATAATGTTACGTCACCGGAATTGGGCCATTATTTTTTAGTACTGAGTATTTCCGTTGCGTTGACTAACAAGCTGCGTCCCGTGGCTGTTTCACCCTATTTTTTTTTGTTCACTATGTCTCTCTTTGGTATCTTGTTCTGTTATATTCCTTCCGACTTTTCCAATTACAACGTATCCACCAACTCAAATGCTAATGCGCCTTTGTTTTATAAAATATCAGGAAGCTGGTCTAATCATGAGGGTAGTCTGTTATTATGGTGTTGGATCCCAAGTTTTTACGGATTCCTTTTTTGTTACCCGGCCCGACCCAGCAATGTATCGGAACAAGCAAAGGGCGGAGAGAAAAAAAATATTGATTTTTCGCCCGAAGGTCTCGACCAGCGGGCAATTTCGCTCATGGATGAACAGCAAATTTATAAAGGCATTGCTTTATTTTTTCCCATTTTTTTATTAGCAAGTTCCAATCCTTTCGTTCGAATTTCATTTGTTTGTACTAAATCACTTGCGGAACTAAATCCTGTTTTACAAGATCCCATATTAGCTATACATCCTCCTTGCATTTATGCGGGATACGTCGCAAGTGCTATTGGCTTCTGCTTATGTTTATCTGGAATAATAAACGGGCCGCGTTTGAATAATATATTTGTCTTTTTTGGTCCTTTTCCGGTGAAGCCAAGTAAGGTCCGAAGGCCGGAAATGGGTCGTAGATTTCCACACACGAGAACCGCTCTATGTGTGCCCTTTGGGTCATTGGCCCATGGAGAGCGGGCTAAAAGTGTTGTTCGTGAAACAAATACTATGTATCTTCATTTTGGTGGGACCCGTGGCGCGAATACGGTAGTGTGGAAACAAATTCAAATTTGGATCTTGACATGTTGGTGCTTTTTAACGGTAGGCATATTGCTAGGAAGTTGGTGGGCTTATCATGAATTAGGCTGGGGCGGCTGGTGGTTCTGGGATCCCGTAGAAAATGCTTCTTTCATGCCTTGGGTATTAGCTACGGCTTGTATTCATTCAGTCACTTTACCTAAATTGAATGATTGGACCTTGTTTCTCAATACGGTTACTTTTCTATGTCGTATTTCAGGAACTTTTTTTGTGCGTTCCGGATTGCTAGCTTCCGTTCATAGTTTTGCTACAGATTCGACACGAGGAATCTTTTTATGGTGTTTTTTCTCCATAATTACCAGCATATCTTTTATTTCTCTCTTCAGAATGAAGCAGCAATCAGGTACCCAGCTAGTTGGGGCATTATCTGTTCCATCATCAAACCGAAATCCTACGGTCTCAAAACCTGTGAACCAGATCCTGTGGCATTCACGAAGCACTCTAGTTGCGCACTCGTATCGATCCGATCGTTTAGCAAAGCTCATGGTGGAGGGCACAGAAGGTCGCGACGAAGTCATTGTATACGGAGCAAGTAGAAAGCCCAAATGAAAAAGCTACCTATTATAAGTGACTTTAGCCCGATCCAGCACTTTGCGCTGTATCGGGACAGAAGGAGGCTACTTCATTTCAATTAGATACACTCCTCTCTCGCTGGTCGAGACCTTCGGACCTAAAAAAGATTTTTTTCTGTACGCATTCTTCATGGGAGCGAACACGAGGGAATAGACCGTATTCTCTGATCCGAGGGAGCGAAATAATCAAAACGAATAGAGCAGATGGTCCAACTACAGAATTTTTTCTTTTTTTCTATTTTTCTGGTTGTGCTTTGTGGCACAGCAGCACCCATACTATTTCAATGGTTGGTAAGTAGAGATGTTTCCACAGGTGCTCCTTTTTCTAATGGTACTGTAATACCTATTTCTACATCTCTATTACTTGTTTTAGTTCTCATACATTCCAGGGGGTTCATGCGCTCTCTGGACGAAGCAAAAAGGATAGTTTCGATGAGAGCAAGACCCCTTCTGTTACCCAACATAATTGAGAGAAGCTCACCTGAAAAAATCCAATATATTTCCTCTTTTCTGGATGAAAAAGCCTTGTCAATTCCTTCCTTTTTTCGTCAATCTTTTCCTCCCCTTCTTGTCATACAGTCCCCGGCGGCCCTTGTCGGACAGTATTTTGGTTTTGTGGTGTCCGACAAAACAAAGTCCGGGAGCCTGGCTGACAGTGTACGGGCCCTGCGTCGGGCCTTGTTGTTGTTTTCTTATTTTACTATTATCAAATTCATGGGGGACTTTTCATATTTAGAATCTTTTTGCGGTGTGCTTTGTTTCTTCCTCTTCCGTACGTTCCTTTTATCGTCTCATCATAGGCGCGATAGGTTAGCGAGGCACAAATTTCCTTTCTTTGTTTTTCATAGGCAGAGAAGACGCAAGCTTATTATATCGTCACTGAGAAGAAATAACTTGAATTGGAGTAGATGTTTTCTTGTTCGCGCCCTACCGAGTAGACCGATGACTGTTGGTTATTACTTTCGAAAAGCTCCCGTTAATATGAAGCTTTCACATGGAGGAGTTTGCATCTTTATTATGGGTGTAATTCTGCCCAACGCAAAAAAGATACAATCTACGGGGAAAACACCTTTGGGTTCCGAACTACATATGGGAAAGGTTCGTAGCACTTTGCGAGGTATTGATCAATTACATGGGCCCACTTTTCACTCTATTTGTGGTAATTCAATCATTTATAAACCGTCCCTGACAAACCCATTAATGTTTGAGCATGACGAATCACGTCCTGCCCTGTTGCAATCCTGGCCTACCGAAGGTGCGAAGCTCTCGACCGACGGTAGAGGCTTTAGCTCTCCACCAACGGGAGGAGGAAACTTCTGTGGTTCGCCGAAGGGACGAGGGCCAGAAATGGCTGGTAGATTTACGCACACTTCTTTACGAAAGAAGGGCTTTACAGTTCTCGAACATAACAGTTTTTCACATTGGTTGACTATGTTCCCGGAAAAAAGATTCTATTTTTCGAATCAGGAAACGAGCACTACCAAAGTGGCTATACATACCAATCTCTTTACGGATCTATATGCTTTGATCGGAACCGGAAGTTTTGAAACAGGCGGCTGGTATACGACAGTAATTAAGCTCCCTTTTATTTTCCGTATTTGGATAGGTTTCGTTATGGCTTCGTTGGGAGGCTCGCTCAGTCTTTTCCGTAGGCTTACCTTTTACAGATTGGATTGGAATTAAAAATTTATTGTGGTTATTTTTGTTTCTTAATACTCTGGATCTAGCTATGTTGAGAGAACCAACCAAAAAAATGTATCTGAATAAAGGAATCTACGAATAACCTGGTATTGCGAGAATGATTTTATTATAGATTTCGTTTTACCTAAGACCCCGGTATATATATTTACCACATGCGTAGAAGGAGCCTGCTGCTCGGAATGAAATTATAGATACAGCGCATATTTCTATTTATGTGGGTCGCGCAAACAAAGATGCTGTATCGTATATTATATCTTTAGGACATAGGGACATAGGTCGCCGGTGCGGAATCATATCCGTTTTTCGAGAATTCTGTGCACTAAATTTCGCTATAGAATTTTGATATCGATGAGGTGTCCAATCTTATATAGAGAGAGCAGCATTACATAGATCTATTACTCCCCCGACCGACATAAACCAGATGGCCGCCGGTGGGTCCTACACTAGGTTATAAGCATTCCAGGGAGACCACCTCGTATGAGATGAGAGACGCTAAGAAAGGGCGCAAGCTTTTTTCTGAAGTGATAGCGGGAAGTCGAAATAAAACAAATTTTATTGGTACGAGCGCTAGCCTGGCCTTATGCCCCATGGGCCTTCAACCGAGCAAAAATCTTTCTTTCTGCTTTCGTCAAACAGGGGGGCGGCCTGGAGTAAAAGGATTCGAACCTTTGTTTCTCGGCATCAAAGGCCGATGCCTTACCACTTGGCTATACTCCAAAAAAAAGCCCATAAATCAACCTTACACAAGAATGAAATCACTCCACGTAGCGTCATTGGCACATTAGGAACGGTTGATCACTTCGCGCTCCGCATTTTCTTATTTTGGGGGAGGTCCAAACAAACATACCCTTTTTTTCGGACAAAAAAGTTGTTCCGGAACCTATCAAAAAAGGTTTTCAGTTACTAATTTATTTTATTGTATGGAAAATAACTATCATCTATAATCAATCATATGTATATACTAAAACCAGCTAATCGAAAAGCTACATCTTTCGTAGGCTTATGCTTTACCCGTCTCATGGTTCATTTTTTGTTTGAGGCCCCCCCCAGGTTGCTTACTACTTAGATGATTTTTCCCCTGGGATTTGTCCGCACTCCGTACTTCGGTCCAGAAAACAGGAAAAGTTAGTTTGCTTGAGAAGCTTTCTACGCAATTTCCTCTACAGTGGTGGGCTCGCGGCCTTATTAACCACAGATGCTGCGTATAATGTTGAGTTATAATTCTTCGGAGCTAACACTCGATGGTGCTTTACAAAATTTTTGGGAGGTAGATAAATACGGGAAAAGACGCTCGCAGAAGTCCATCATGACTTCGATATCTGTTTCGATCGATATAAGAAATAAGCTGCACCCGGCGGGAAGTCTGGTTATCTCTTCCCACGCCGCTATTTCAAAACTGAATGATTCTATCGGAGATGAATGACCCGAGAGAGAGCCCCTGTACGGCCGTAGGTTTACCTCGCTCACCGATGAGCCGGGCTACTGCTCCACGAACCGTACGGGATAGTGGCCGCCCATCACACAGCTCCCTAACCTGCCTTTCTCCCTAGCTCCCTCGTCGAACCCGGAAAGGCACACCTTGGAAGATTGCCCGATGGACCGCGTCGCCAAAGTGAAACTTGCCAAACGGGGACCGATTAGTAGGTAGATAGGCTCCTTACCCACTTATCACGCGCCTTTCTATTGCTAGGTCCCCTTTTCAGTTAGGTGGAGTCCCCCGACGGTAAATGCATCCATAGGCACTACGTGTCCTTCTTTGGCTCTATTTATAGGGTCTTACCGTTCTTTCCCGTGCGGCTTGTCTGATCTAGTGGACGGACGCCCTGTAAAAAGAAGAAAGATGTCGTTCAGTCACCCCCCCTTTTTTCCTAGTGATATAATCCATTACATTAGGTCTATCTCTTCCATGATAAGGTTAGGGGGCCACCTCGTCGCGCATCATCCCCGAAAAGAAGTATAGTGAACAGCGTACGTTCGCGCGCGCGGCAAAACGGAGGACAACGGCCCAAGGTCAGCCATTCGGTGTAGTGCCGTAACTCCGATTCGCCGGTACAGATCCTCATCTTCAAACACAGGAGCCGGCTCGACTCCTGCTACTCGGTCATCCTTTTCGGGATGAGCGAAATCCCGGAGCTTTTTTCACATGCTAAGGTCTCGGTTGCCGAACCCGGATAAGTGAAATGCCTTGGTACATCGTGAACTTGTACTTTTAGCGCGCGGGCAGGACTGGTCGCCCCAGTCAGTGCTGAACCAGGAGGCTCGTACCCCCTTCGCGGACATAATAATCCCCGCAGCTTATAATATGATTTCTGAATCGAGCGCGCTTCGCGTTATGACTCCACGTAGATTATTTCTTCGCTAATCAAGCAGCCATGCTGCTTGATCGCTTTGCCCCTCTGTGCAGTTTCATTCCTTCGCAACTCAAGCACACGATATTCAAACAAATGTTTTTTCTCCTCCGTCGTCAACCATCGTAGATCGTTGATCAAATTGTTATCGGCTGTCGACACCCTATTTTCATATTTAGGCTATTGATTACGAATAAGGATGATTGGAACGTTTTTATCTTTGATAAAAAACTGACCTATACTTTTGATTCAGGCTCGTACCTCTGACCATCCAGTATCACATTCATAAGGTAACCACCTCCTGTCCACTTAGTTCATCAGTGACCCGAACAAAGGCCATACCTGTTGCGCGCGTCGTAATAGTCGTTTCGTAAAAAAAAAATTTAAATGGCCTTATGCAACGAAAATTTCTACGAAAAAAAGCCCTCTCCCTAAGGTCGAGTGCCCTTCGGCGGGCCGAAGATATCGAAAAACAATATCCATATATTCTTTTATTTCACTGTAGTGGCTTGACAAGCCGACAATGGCGACAAATCAAGAATATATTGTGTACCATTAAAGGTAAAACTTTATTTGAACCGAGGGAAAGGAAAAAAAATAAAAATAGTCTGCCAAACAATCGGGGCGGCGGCCATTGGATCGCACAGCTTGCTTCTAGCGCAGGTCCTACTTGTATCTTGTACTTGACTAAAAAAGCACCGAACAATACATGGTCACAATTGCTGCTACCTCTAGCCCCCTACAGCCAAAATTTAGTTTTATTATATGGACGAGACGTAGGAGCCACTGTTTTCAATCATATGGATATGGAAAAAGCGACTACTTTGGAAACAACATCGGTATTTCAACAACTTCTTGGTCTTATGTTTCTACCCGGCGCATGTTTTTTGTTTTTGGTTGAACAAGCCAACGGACAGAAGTTATCCATTAACAAACATGGTTGATGAGTTTTGAGCGCAACAATGTTTAACGTCACACCCATTTGACGCTCTATTCGTTACATGAAAGAAAGGTGAGGATCTAATAGGGGGGCTACTTGGTCCACGGGGAATAACCAAGTGACGGGGCCTCACTTTGACAATCGAGCCCGTAGGCTTGATTGGCGTAGTTCGGTGGCTTAGTTCATGACAAAAAGCTTTCTGGGTACATGAAACACCAGGTCCCGTAAAATCTATTCTTTCTCAGCAATTTCGGCGAAGTAAATCGTAGAGCCGGCCCGAAACCCAACAACCCCCGAAGCCAAAGAAGCACATAGTGCCTGTAGAGGCAAAGAAGTATCCTTTCCCGAATTAGCTGGTGAACGTGTAATGCGGGAGCCGAACGACACAGTACCTAAAACCTTCTGCATAGGTAGCGCTGAGTTAGGCAGGGCCCAAGTCCTAGCCTGGGATAGCAATGGGCAAATTTTTCAGTGGCTGAGACCGTACATAGTTGTACAAGGTACTATCCGTGTCTCACCATGAACCGCTCCGGACGGCAGTTGAATCGCTAAAATTTATATAAATGGATTCACTACAGCATAATTGGATGGGGTTGGTTCCCAGCGCCTCGTATCATTAATCTAGTCTTTATGGTAGCCTGGCGCTACGCGAACAAAAAAAAATCTTTTTTTTGCTCTGCATCTTTCTAGCACTCCATGGGCAGGGCCCTAAGGGGACTTTATTTTGTCGGACACCACAATATTGAAATACTGTCCGACAAAACAAAGGGCTAAAGCCTTTCAGGCCGAAAGTCGGCGGCCTGATCGCAGCCTCTAAGCTCTCTGCCTTTTAAGGAATCCTCCGCAATTTCACAAAAAACTTTAGAGTATGGCCCACGAAAAAAGATATATTTGCGAAATATATCTTTTTTCTGCATAAATATTCAAGCTAAGGGATGAGGGCCGCAGGCAAAATGAAATATATATTTTATGACAAAAGATTTAATTCTTTCGGCGAATAACGGGATTCGAACCCGTGTTTTCAGAGCCACAATCTGCAACTTTGACCCCTAAGTTATATCCGCCCCTATTTATAAATGAGATACTCGCTATCGGATTCGAACCGATATTCCATTAGAAACAGATTTTGAGTCTGCCGTGTTTGCCGTTCCACCAAGCGAGTCTTGGCTTTTATTAGGAATAGATCGAAAA